AATTCAATGAGGACTTGGTTCATCCGACACGTACACGTCATGGGCATCCCGCCTTTCTATGTTCTATAGACTTGTATGTAACTATTGAGAGTGAAGATATTCTACATAATGTGAATATTCCACCCAAAAGTTTGCTTTTAGTTCAAAACGATCAATATGTAGAATCAGAACAAGTAATTGCTGAGATTCGCGCAGGAATATCCACTTTGAATTTTAAAGAGAAGGTTCGAAAACATATTTATTCTGATTCAGACGGAGAAATGCACTGGAGTACCGATGTCTATCATGCACCCGAATTTACATATGGTAATGTTCATCTATTACCAAAAACAAGTCATTTATGGATATTATTAGGAGGGCCGTGCAGGTCCAGTCTAGTCTACCTTTCGATCCACAAGGATCAGGATCAAATGAATGCGCATTCTCTTTCTGGCAAGCGAAGATATACTTCTAACCTCTCAGTAACCAATGATCAGGCGAGGCAGAAATTGTTTAGTTCGGATTTTTATGGTCAAAAAGAAGATAGGATTCCTGATTATTCAGACCTTAATCGAATCATATGTACTGGTCAGTATAATCTCGTATATTCGCCTATTCTTCACGGGAATTCTGATTTATTGTCAAAAAGGCGAAGAAATAAATTCATCATTCCACTACACTCGATTCAAGAACTCGAGAATGAACTAATGCCCTGTTCAGGTATCTCGATTGAAATCCCCGTAAATGGTATTTTCCGTCGAAATAGTATTCTTGCTTATTTCGATGATCCTCGATACAGAAGAAAGAGTTCGGGCATTATTAAATATGGGACTATAGAAACGCATTCAGTCATCAAAAAAGAGGATTTGATTGAGTATCGAGGAGTCAAGGAATTTAGGCCAAAATACCAAATGAAAGTCGATCGATTTTTTTTCATTCCCGAAGAGGTGCATATCTTGCCCGGATCTTCTTCCATAATGGTACGGAACAATAGTATCGTTGGGGTCGATACACAAATCACCTTAAATCTAAGAAGCCGAGTCGGTGGGTTGGTCCGGGTGGAGAGAAAAAAAAAACGAATTGAACTGAAAATCTTTTCTGGAGATATCCATTTTCCTGGAGAGACGGATAAGATATCCAGACATACCGGCGTTTTGATACCACCAGGAACAGGAAAAAGAAATTCCAAGGAATACAAAAAAGTTAAAAATTGGATCTATGTCCAACGAATTACACCTAGTAAGAAAAGGTTTTTTGTTTTAGTTCGACCTGTCGTCACATATGAAATAACGGACGGTATAAATTTAGGAACCCTTTTTCCACCGGATCCATTGCAGGAAAGGGATAATGTGCAACTTCGAATTGTCAATTATATCCTTTATGGAAATGGCAAACCGATTCGAGGAATTTCTGACACAAGTATTCAATTAGTTCGGACTTGTTTAGTATTGAATTGGAACCAAGACAAAAAAAGTTCTTCTTGCGAAGAAGCCCGTGCTTCTTTTGTTGAAATAAGGACAAATGGTTTGATTCGACATTTCCTAAGAATCAACTTAGTGAAATCCCCTATTTCGTATATCGGAAAAAGGAATGATCCGTCGGGGTCAGGATTGCTCTCTGATAATGGATCAGATTGTACCAATATCAACCCCTTTTCTGCCATTTATTCCTATTCCAAGGCAAAAATTCAACAATCTCTTAACCAACCTCAAGGAACTATTCATACGTTGTTGAATAGAAATAAGGAATGTCAGTCGTTGATAATTTTGTCAGCAGCCAATTGTTCTCGAATGGAGCCATTCAAAGATGTAAAATATCACAGTGTGATAAAAGAATCAATTAAAAAAGATCCCCTAATTCCAATTAGGAATTCATTGGGCCCTTTAGGAACATGCCTTCCAATTGAGAATTTTTATTCATCTTACCATTTAATAACTCATAATCAGATCTTAGTAACTAAATATTTGCAACTTGACAATTTAAAACAGACTTTTCAAGTGATTAAATTAAAATATTATTTAATGGATGAAAATGGAAAAATTTTTAATCCCGATCCATGCCGTAACATTATTTTAAATCCAGTCAATTTGAATTGGTCTTTTCTCCATCACAATTATTGTGCAGAGACATCTAAAATAATTAGTCTTGGGCAGTTTATTTGTGAAAATGTATGTATAGCCAAAAATGGACCGCCCCTCAAATCGGGTCAAGTTATACTTGTTCAAGTTGACTCGATAGTGATACGATCAGCTAAGCCTTATTTGGCCACCCCCGGAGCAACTGTTCATGGCCATTATGGGGAAACCCTTTACGAAGGAGATACATTAGTTACATTTATATATGAAAAATCGAGATCTGGTGATATAACACAGGGTCTTCCAAAAGTAGAACAGGTCTTAGAAGTGCGTTCGATTGATTCAATATCCATGAATCTAGAAAAGAGGGTTGAGAGTTGGAACAAATGTATACCAAGAATTCTTGGAATTCCTTGGGGATTCTTGATTGGTGCTGAGCTAACTAT